CTTTCAATTGAACTTATTCTTTAAATATAAAAAATAGAATTTTTAACTAGACTTTTTTTCGTCAAACCTCTCAAAACACAATCGAATCTTAGGTAAGTACTTTATAAACATATGCATAAAAAGAACATATTCCATTTAGTTCCTTCATGCCTACTCTAACTAGTTATTTCGGTTTTTTACTAGTGGCTTTAACTATAACTTCCGTTCTATTTATAGGTCTGAACAAGATACGACTTATTTGAAATTAAGTGAATGAACAACTCAAAAAATCTTTCCGTCGGATTCTTTTATAACTGGCAATTGACATTTTTTGGTTATTGAGATTCCTGGGCAATTCCGATGAATATTTAGGGATAGATATTACCTTTATTTCTTTTTTTTTTTTTTCGATGAATTGAAATGATTGAAGTTTTTCTATTTGGAATCGTTTTAGGTCTAATTCCTATTACTTTGGCGGGATTATTTGTAACTGCATATTTACAATACAGACGTGGTGATCAGTTGGACTTTTGATTAAAAAAAATTGTTTATTAACCTCCCGTGGATTCGAGAAAGTGGGTCAATTTTATATTCCTTTTTATTTATTTCAGTCTAATTCTAATTTTATAATTAGAATTCAAACAAAACAAGAATGGAATCACGCTCTGTAGGATTTGAACCTACGACATCGGGTTTTGGAGACCCACGTTCTACCGAACTGAACTAAGAGCGCTTTCTTATCACAATACATTTTTTTGTAACCTAAAACTCTATCTACGCCCTGTATGCATATGATATCGATTATATCGAGTGTCATAAAAAAACGAGAGATTCCATATGTCCAAATGTCCAATTTCAAAAAATTCCTCCTTACTTCTTAGAGTAAAAGTAATTAGGTAGGGATGACAGGATTTGAACCCGTGACATTTTGTACCCAAAACAAACGCGCTACCAAGCTGCGCTACATCCCTTTCAATTCAATTGGTTCCAATAGTCTAATTCTAAAGAATCCTTGTCTTGTTTTCCATATCCTTATTTTTTTACCATAAAATTACATGATTTATCTTGCCAGTCCATGTCTTGTTTTTGGTCTCATATGATATAAAGTATTTATATATTTATGTATCTGATGTATCTGAAAACCTGTCGTAAACTCAAAAAAGGGAAATACTTTTCGTGAATGCTCACTTCCACAGGAAGGGTATGCTATTCTTTTTTTTTTATAAATCTCTTATCTACTGGCTATTTTTCCTTTTTTTTTTTTATTTAACTTATGCATTTCGTTTACAAAACCAAGTAATCCTTGACTATCTATATATACATCTGCTCATAGATTAGATCTGTATTATCTTTAATCAAATTTCATTTAAGAAGGAGGGTTTTCAATGCGAGATCTAAAAACATATCTTTCCGTAGCACCGGTACTAAGTACTCTATGGTTTGGGTCTTTAGCCGGTCTATTAATAGAAATCAATCGCTTTTTCCCCGATGCGTTGACATTTCCTTTTTTTTCATTCTAGTTATTAACACGGTAAAGGGGTAATGAAGATTAGAGAAAGAAGCCATTTTCTGTGACTAATACCCCCTTCTTGTTATTTTTATCCTTCGAGTCTGAACTCAGGTTGTGGTGAAGTTGAATCTACTTTTCTTCTTTAATTGCCCTTTTATTTATAAATAAAAGGGCAATTAAAGAAGAAAAGGGGGGATAAAAATAACAAGGTAGGTTTAGCATAAGAGTATTATACACCATACTTTTAAAAAAATCCTGTGAGTAGAAATATAGTTATAAACTTTTTGAATTTGATTACATATTATTTCTTAATTTATATACTCTTTATTATTATTACTCTATTGATTGCAATGAACTCGTTTTAATTGTATTTCGGGTTAGTAACATCCATATTTTTTATTTCCTTTCTTCTTCACTTTGGGTCGAAAAAAAATTGTTTGAATTAAAAATCCCAAAAATAAAAAGGAGTTTCATGGCTAAGGAGAAAGATGTCCGAGTAAAAGTTATTTTGGAATGTAATAGTTGTGTTCGAAAGAGTGTTAATAAGGAATCAAGGGGCGTTTCCAGATATATTACTCAAAAGAATCGACACAATACACCTAATCGATTAGAATTTAAAAAATTCTGTCCCTATTGTTACAAACATACAATTCATGGAGAGATAAAGAAATAAAAAAGATCGAACCGAACGTCTGGCTATCCTCCTTTTAATTCAATGAAGGGGACAAAACTTTTTTCATTATAATTATATATTATTTACTATTTTTTTTTTATTTTTATTTATTTTATTATATACATTATAATTATATATTATTTACTATTTTTTTTTTATTTTTATTTATTTTATTATATACATTATAATTATATATTATTTACTATTTTTTTTTTTTTTTATAAATTATTTTATTATATATATAATAAAATAATTTTTTTAAATATAATAAAATAATATTTTTAAAATAAATATAAAGATAAATAAACAAACCTAATCCTATTTCGGCTGGACCTAAAAAAATTTTTAATACGAAGTAGGATTTTTAGTATAAGGCAGAAATTAAACAAACTATGGATAAATCCAAGCGACCCTTTATTAAAAAAAAGCGATCTTTTCGTAGGCCTTTGCCCCCGATCCAACCGGGGGATCGAATTGATTATAGAAACATGAGTTTAATTAGTCGATTTATTAGTGAGCAAGGAAAAATATTATCTAGGCGAGTAAATAGATTAACCTTGAAACAACAACGATTAATTACTATTGCTATAAAACAAGCTCGTATTTTATCGTTGTTACCTTTTCTTAATAAAAAAAAACAATTTGAAAGAAATGAGTCGACTACCAGAACTTATATTTTTAGAAACAAAAAGAAATAAAAAATGAAAATAAAAAAATAATATGCTTTTTCTTTATTTACTTGATAAAAATGGAATTGAATCAAAAAATGAAAAGGAATATGAACTCAAATATGGATTGCGGCTTTGTTATAAAAAACCCGAGACTCCTGAGTATCGTAACGTAAAAAAAAAATCGGAAAAAATCTTTTCATTTTGAATGAATTTGTTGATTTATATTTATTTATCGTATTTTATCAGACTAATTTATACTCTATACTCCCGGAGAATAAACTCCGGGGAATTTCATTTAAATTTTTTCGGGGCATTCTTTCCAATCTTCTTTTTATATGATTTCATTTGAAATCATATAAAGACAATTTCTATTTAATATAGCTATTTGTGCAAGTACTTTACGATTAAGACGCAACTGTCTCTTGGACAGATCGTGTATAAATTTACTATAATTATAGCATACCCTATTTTCGCGAATTACTGCATTTATCCGAGTGATCCATAAATGACGAAAATCTCTCTTTTGCCTACCTCTATCCCTATGAGCCGAAAATAAAGCTCTTATGTTCTGTTGAGCAACGGTTCGAGTAAGTCCTGAATGAGCCCCCCGAAGGGTTGGTGCAAACAAACGCATTTTTGTTCTACGTCTCCGAGCTATATATCCTCGTCTAACTCTAGTCATTGAATAAATGAAACGTTGATGAATAACTAATTGATTTTTTGGGGGGGGGGGGGGTTATTCTTTTCTACCCTCCTGGGCTATTAATAACAAAACGGATTGTTCCAATGTATAAAAAAAAATCCCAATGGCTTTTGCTGCTATAACCTTCCCGACCACTATTTTTTTTGACATTTCGTCTTGAAACAAGACAAAAACCTAAATTAATTTATTAAAGTAAATAGAAATTTTAAATTCTATATTTAATCTAGATAAATAAAAAAGAATATAGTGGGTTCCTTCGTTTCTATGGTTCCTTCTTAAACGGTCAGGTCCTCTCTATACACCGGAGCCCCTTTACTTTAACTTCATTTCTATCTATTGATAACTTGTACAGTTCAAACTTTTTTGGCTCTACCCATGAATTATCCAGTAATCGGTCTTTCACAATTAGATTCACCTATACAGTAACGGTATTTAATTTTGAAGGTTAGCTGGATAGCTGACCCTAATAGTCCGTTCTTACAAATAAAGGGAGCATTCTTTTTTTTTCTTAATTTAAGAAAGGGATTCCCCGCTAAATGGATAACGTTAAGGCTACCAATGGGAAATTATTTTGGCTTTACACTAATATAAACCATAAATTGCATACACAATAGATGCATAGATCTTTTTTTTTTTTTTTAGAGAGTCGCTTGAGTTTTTTCATTTTATCCTATTTATCCGTACGGATCATTGATACTGGAAAAATTTTTGATTTTCGTTTGCTTTTGTTCCAGCTCATAATCTGAACGAGTCACACATACACCCTAGTACATGTTCCTCGGCGCTGAGGACATCCCCGAAGAGCGGGGGATTTCGTGACATTTCTGATTGGCTGTCTTGTATTTCTAATAAGTTGTTTAATAGTTGGCATGTTGAATTATATACATAATGAGCTGGTTTAGATTAATCCTAACCGAATGCTTTTCTAGTTAATAGAATCTTAAGAAATGCATTCGGTTAGGATTAATCCTAACCGAATGCATTTCTAGTTAATAGAATCTTAAGATAAATCCAGTGATAAGATAAAATTAAAACCTAAATAACTCTTTTTATTTCTTTAAGTCGGCCCCTACAACATCAATAATTCCATAATTTTTGGCTTCTTTTGCTGACATATAATACTTCCTTTCCATATCTTGGTATATAACCGATAGGGGTTTGCCTGTTCTTCGTTCATAAATCTTTGTCACCTTTTCGCGTATGTCCATAATGTACTTCGTTTCCGCGAAAAAGGCTGACGGGGCTTCCGCCTTGTAAGAAGAAAAAAGGGTAGAAGGTTGATGAATCATTATCCGAGCGTGAGGGAATGCCATACGTTTGGAAACTTCTCCTCCGGCCAGTATCAACGATGCCGATGAAGAAGCTGCCCCTGTACATATCGTATTTACCTCTGGTTCCACATATTGCATAGTATCATAAATAGCCAGGGCATTTACTATCTTGCCGCCAGGAGAATTTATGAACATAAACAAGTCTTGGGTAGGATCCTTATCCTCCATAGCGAGATATAGAAGAAGACCACAAATGTGATTCGTGAGATCGTCGTCAATCTCGCCGCCTAAAAAAAGTATTCTGTCTTCATAAAGTCGTTCGAACAGGTCAACCCAGATTTCTTCTTTTTCCTTCTTCTTTTTCTTTATACTATTTTGCTTTTTTTTTTTTGGTCCGTCCCCTTCTTCTTCTGTTTCTGGTTCTTCTTCTTCTTCGTCGTCGCTAGGTATTGGACAGGGAACGGGAACTTTTGGAACACCGATAGGCATATTTTTTACTCCTCCTTAAGGTTTATTTTATTGTTGACTTCTCCTTCTTCGTCTTCTGAAGAAGAAGAAGAATAATCTGTTTCTTCTTCTCCTTCTTCGTCTTCTGAAGAAGAAGAAGAATAATCTGTTTCTTCTTCTCCTTCTTCGTCTTCTTCAGAAGAAGAAGAATCTGTTTCTTCGTCTTCTGAAGAAGAAGAAGAAGAAGCTGTTTCTTCTGAAGAAGAAGAAGAATAATCTGTTTCTTCTTCTCCTTCTGCGTCTTCTGAAGAAGAAGAAGAATCTGTTTCTATTTCTTCTTCTTCTTCTTCTTCGTCGTCGCTAGGTATTGGAAAGGGAACTTTTGGAACGTCGCCATTGATACGTTTTTTACGTTTTTTGTCGTCGTCGTCGCTAGGTATTGGAAAGGGAACTTTAGGTATTAGAAAGGGAACGTCGCCATTGATACGTTTTTTGTCGTCGTCGTCGCTAGGCAGTGGACAGGGAATACAGATACCTTTACCCATATTTTTGAATTCTCGATTCATAGATTTACCTCCTTTACCCATATTTTTGAATTCTCGATTCATAGATTTACCTACTTTACCCATATTTTTGAATTCTCGATTCATAGATTTACCTACTTTACCCATATTTTTGAATTCTCGATTCATAGATTTACCTACTTTACCCATATTTTTGAATTCTCGATTCATAGATTTACCTCCTTAAATTAAAAATTAAAGTTTAATTTTATTGTTGACTTCTCCTTCTTCGTCTTCTGAAGAAGAAGAAGAAGCTGTTTCTTCTGAAGAAGAATAATCTGTTTCTTCTTCAGAAGACGAAGAAGCTGTTTCTTCTGAAGAAGAAGAAGAATAATCTGTTTCTTCTTCAGAAGACGAAGAAGCTGTTTCTTCTGAAGAAGAAGAAGAATAATCTGTTTCTTCTTCAGAAGACGAAGAAGCTGTTTCTTCTTCAGAAGACGAAGAAGCTGTTTCTTCTGAAGAAGAAGAAGAATAATCTGTTTCTTCTTCAGAAGACGAAGAAGCTGTTTCTTCTGAAGAAGAAGAAGAAGAAGAATCTGTTTCTTCGTCGTCGCTAGGTCTAGGTATTAGACAGGGAACGTGATTTGGAAAACAGATACAGCTTTCTTCTTCGTCGTCGTCAGGTATAGGTATTGGACAGGGACCATGATTTGGACAGGGAACATGATTTGGACAGGGAACATGATTTGGACAGGGAACATGATTTGGACGGGGAACATGATTTGGACAGGGAACGTGATCGTGATTGATACGTTTTTTGTCGTCGTCGTCGCTAGGCAGTGGACAGGGAATACAGATATCAATAACCATCTTTTTGAATTCCATAAATTTCTCTCCTGAAATTTAAAATAATTTTATTGTTGACTTTGTTGCATAAACGTAATAATGGTTCACTAACTACCAATTTATTAAATTTTAATTTTTATATGAGACCGATTTATGCTATTTATATATATTAAATATGCGCGGTAAAGCATATTTTTATATGTTAAAAAATAACTACCAAAAAAAATAACTACCAATTTATTAAATTTTAATTTTTATATATTAAATATGCGCGGTAAAGCATATTTTTATATGTTAAAAAATAACTACCAAAAAAAATAACTACCAATTTATTAAATTAAAATTTGTCTTTTCCTATGTTAATCAATAACTACCAATTTATTAAATTAAAATTTGTCTTTTCCTATGTTAAAAAATAACTACCAATTTATTAAATTTTAATTTTTAATTGTTAAAAAATAACTACCAATTTATTAAATTAAAATTTGTCTTTTCCTATGTTAATCAATAACTACCAATTTATTAAATTTTAATTTTTAATTGTTAAAAAATAACTACCAATTTATTAAATTAAAATTTGTCTTTTCCTATGTTAATCAATAACTACCAATTTATTAAATTAAAATTTGTCTTTTCCTATGTTAATCAATAACTACCAATTTATTAAATTAAAATTTGTCTTTTCCTATGTTAATCAATAACTACCAATTTATTAAATTAATTTATTTACTATATTAATTTATTTACTATATTAATTTATTTACTATATTAATTTATTTACTATATTAATTTATTTACTATATTAATTTATTTACTATATTAATTTATTTGTACCTCTTTACCATATCTTTATAAATAGAATAACCCATTTATAAAGATATGATAAATACGGTAAGC